TATTAAGTATTAGAATAAAAAAAATTTTATCCTTCTAATCAATCTTTTGATTTCCCCAATTTATCAGAATTTAATCTATCTCCTTTAGAATTATCAAGTTTAAAAATATAACTTTAACATGTCGGACTAGTCCTAAAGTATTTACTTCCATTTTATTAACTCCTTCTTTATTATATAATATTTAGTTTATAGTGAAAATTATAACTATGGCAAATAAAAATAATTTTACCTACTACTAGACTTGAACTAGCAACATTCTGCGTATGAGACAGACACTCTAACCAATTGAGTTAAGTAGGCATTTTTTTTAATCTCCCCAAGTAGGATTTGAACCTACGACTAATCGGTTAACAGCCGATTGCTCTACCACTGAGCTATTGAAGAAAATAAAGCTATAATATAATAGATATTGTAGCATTTTTCTACAATATCTATAAAATTTTTTTATAAAAATTAATAAGCTAACCCCATAGTACGTAAAGTTTCACCACCTAAATAAACACGAATACTTAAAAAATCCGTAGGACATGCAGATTCACACCTTTTACAGCCGACACAATCCTCAATCCTAGGAACTGTTACAACTTGTTTTGCTTTACATGAAACTGAAGGAACCATTTCTAATACATCAGTTGGACATGCACGAACACATTGTGTACATCCAATACATGTTGAATAAATACGTATTTCATGATCCTTATTAATATTGTAATTTTTTATTAATTCAAAATTCATATTTTAAATTATAAATATAAAATAATTCTCTAAATTAAATCTGTGAAAAAATATTATAATTTAATATTTCTTATTTCGAAATAAGTTATAATACAAACTAAATTAATTCATTATTTGATAATAAAATGATATAATATAAATAATAATTATTAAAAATTTAAACATAAGGGTCCGTAGCTCAGTTGGATTAGAGCGTATGGCTACGAACTATAAAGTCGGGGGTTCGAATCCCTCCGGACTCATTTAGTGTTAATTAACATTAAACATAATACTTTATAAATAATAATATAATGATATTCTAGTTAAGAAACAGGGAAGGTGGCAGAGAGGTCGATTGCATCGGTTTTGAAAACCGGCGTAATTTAATTATTACCGAGGGTTCGAATCCCTCCTTTCCCACAGGTATTAAAAATTAATTTAGGGATTGTAGTTCAATTGGTTAGAGCACCGCCCTGTCACGGCGGAAGTTGCGGGTTCGAGTCCCGTCAATCTCGTTTTTGCGAATATAGTTTAGAGGTAAAACTTTACCTTGCCAAGGTAAAATCATGGGTTCAATTCCCATTATTCGCTTATGCAAATACAAAAATTATTACTGTAAGTACTCTCCGAGGGACTTGAACCCTCACGCTCAAAGCATTGGTTCCTAAAACCAATGTGTCTACCAATTTCACCAGAAGAGTTTTATTATAATAATGATATATATATATCATTATATAATGTTATATATATATATAATATACACATAAAATTTAGTGTATAGAATTTAATTCTAATTGAAATTATTTATAATTTTAATTGGAATAATCCGAAAATTACAATTTAGTGTGTACTTTTTAATCTTTGATCGTAGTAAAATTTTTTATAGTATTTTATTTATTTTATAACATTTATTATGTCATATCCTATATTTTTCAAAGGAATAGTTAACATTTTACATTGGAATTTAGATCAATTATTTAACTATTTTGATCTTGACTCTTTAAGTTTAAATAAAGAGATAACCAATTCTCCAAATGTATTAATTCAAATTATAATATTTTGTAAGCATTTTTTTATAAGTTCCATAGGAAAATTTGTTTATTATTATTTTCCTTTGTTTGAGAGTCTAAAACATTTTTTTATTGAAATAATTAATGGTGATTGGATTACTAATTTTTCTAATTTACCATTGATGTCGAATAAATTTATAGAATGTATTCTGAATGAAGATTTATTTTTTAGAAATCAGTATGTTGAATCACTTACAATTTTACAATTACCTGTCTATATTGATAATAAATTTTTTATAGGATTTTTAAATGGTTTGTTTCTTTCATTACCTTTTTCTTGTAATCAGTTAATTTGTTTTTATAGATTTATAGCAGGTGGACCCCGTTATGGTTTAATATCTACTTTAGGATGGATAAGTGGTCAATTACTTTTACTTTTATTTATATTTTTTGGAGTTAAACCTATTATAATTCCATGGTTTTCTTTAGAACCATTAAACTATTTTATAGCAATCTTTTTAATAGTAACTTTTTTTCATGATACGCTATCTAATAAATCAATTGAAAATGAAAAACAATTATTATTTAGAAAGAAGAAAGCATTAAAGAAAAAAAAGAAAATAAACATAAAAAAATTAAAAAAAGAAAGAAGAATGTTAGATAAAATGTATGCTAGCTTTGGCATATTAAGAATTACAGAAATTGAAGATGAAGAAGATGAAGAAATAGAATCTTTAAAATTTATAATGATGAATAAAAATAAAAATTTTTATAAATTTTATAAAATTAATAAGTTTAAAAATAAAGTCATAAATATTTTTACTATGCATTTCATTTTATCATGGACAGAAAATGGATATATATTTTCTTATCTGAAAAATATAAATATGGGAGTCGAACCTAATATTTTTGATATTTCTTATGTAAACAACTTTACTCAATATTTCATAATTCATGGATATTATATTTTAGGAATATTTTTAGGGTGTTTGTTTTTTTCTTATATTTATAATAAGATTTTTCTTTCTATTTTATTATATTTATTCATGTACAATCGTAATAGTATAATGAAAACGTATAAACAAGATGAATTTATAAAAAAATATAAAAAATATAAAAAATGTAAGACAAAATCAACAAGTAAAAATATCATTTTAAAATTATTAAAAAAGAAAATTAAAAAACGGATTAATAAACATAAAGGTAAATTTAAATTAAAATTTTTAAGTAAAAGTAAACTTAGAAAATTAAAAAGTAAATATGATAGATTAGAGAATAAAAAAAATTTTGTACAAATACAAAAAGGTTTATATAAGAAAAAAAGAATAATTAGGAGAAAGTATATTAGATTTTATATTGGTCCAATAATTTCTAGTCTATTAATTTTAATTTTAAGTTTAACAATATCATCTATTTCATATTATGATATTAAATATTTAATTACAAATCCATTAGGATTTATTCCACAAGATAAAACTTTATCAAATTTATTACTTACTAGTGCATCAGATGATCCTTCTGAAAGAATAAGTCTTTCTTTTAGAAGTGATAAATTTGATGATTTTATGGATATTGATATAATTAATTTTGACAATAAAGAATATAGAAATATATTAGAATTTGAAGATTTGAATTATGAAGCAGAGTATGCTTGGATGTCAAAAGCAGAGAGATCAATAAATGATACTCGGCCTTTGAGAGTTACTAAAAGACTACATTTAAAAAGAGATAAAACTTTAGACAAAGATATTCCAGAAAATATTGTTAATTTTACCAAAAAGATATTAAATAAAAAAGTTCCACGTGATGTTTTCAATATTAAAAAAACTAAATCTTTAGTGAATAAAAAAAATAAAGGAATATTTTTTTCATTTTCAAAAATTTTAAAATTTCTGAAAATAAAAAACATTGATAATCAAATTGATCAAAATTATATTTTTAATAATTTTAAATTTACGACTCTTAATGAAACCATTGATGATAATTTTAAAGTAGATTTTATTCCTTATAATAAATATTTTTTTGCAACAGATATAATAGATATATATACAATTGAATTAGAAGAAGAAATTAAGCAAAAATATTATATGAATTTTGTTTATAAAATGTTATTAAATTTTGAAATTGATGCATTTTTATCTCGTCAATTAAATCATTCTATACTGTCAGAGTTTGAAGAATTAGATCTTTTTCAAAAAAGAAATACTTTGTCTAATTATTATGAATCAAACTATTATTATTCAAAAATAAATCACTTTGATAAATTTAGGGAATTATTTTTTAATTCAAAAAGTTTTGTAAACAATATCTATAATCAACAATTTAAAGGTACCTTTAGAATTGTTGAGAAATTATTTTATATTACATTAAATAAAAGTAATAGATCAATTTTAAAATATGATAATTCTTTATTTTATAAAAAAGAGATGGATATTTTTCGCCATGAAGAATTATTAAAATATAATATAGATAATAATATTAATAATTATAAAGGATTAGATATTACTAATTCTTCACCATTATTTATTGGATGGAATACTGATCTTCATCAATTAGTTATAACAAACAATTTAATTTTAAAAAACCTACCTTTAAATAATGATATATCAAATTTAGATATATCTAGATTTAAAACAAATCAATTTATTTATGGATCAATGAATATTAATAATTTTCAAACACTTAATAGTTTAACTAAAAATTCTTACTCATTAATTCAAACTCCTTCTCTAAAAACATTGTTTTCTACTATAAATTCAAATAGATTTCATAAATTACCATTTTATAATGATAATATATATAATTTAAATTTAATGGATTTACGAGATTCAAATTTCCTATATTTTATGAAACTTTCTGTTTTAATTAAACCTCAACAAAATAGTTTAAATCAAACAAACATATTCAATTGGTATTCATTTAGATATAAAAGATCTTATCTAAATCAGTCTCATATTTTTAAACTTGATAATTCTAAAGGAGATAGATTAAATTCTGATAAATTGGGGAAATCAAAAGATTGATTAGAAGGATAAAATTTTTTTTATTCTAATACTTAATATTAATCTAATTAAGTTTTCTAAAATCTTTTTAAAATTGTGCTTCATACAATCAAATAGAAATCTTTATTTATTTCTATTAAAAGAAGATATAAAACATGGGAAAAACTTTATTTTTTGTGAAAAAAGATTAGATTAGAAGGACGTTAAAAAAAGGCTTTACTTATCAAAAGGTTCAGAGAAAGTGAAATTAAAAAAATATTTCACATAACTTCGTTTTTATAAAAAAAATATTTTTTATATTTTAAATAGGTAAAACTAATGAAGAAATTTCATTTGAAATTAACTAATATTTAACTAGTTTAGTTAAACTGATTAAAAAAGATTATGAATTAGCTAAGCTTGAGCTTTATGCATTGAAAATTGCATGTTTAGTTCTTAAGGGAAATAAAATTATTATGTTTACCCAACATCGCTGTAGCACTTTTTATACTTATACCAACATCATTTCTTTTAATTTTATATGTAAAAACGAGTTCTACTCAAGAAAGCTAAAATTTCCTATAAAACTGTTAAAATTTGACATATAAGCTTAGTATAAGCTATAATATATTTAAATAAATAAAAGTTGTTGAGCATATTTGTAATATATATATGAAAATAATATATTATTCTAATTTCTCCTCAACGTTCTAAAAATAAAAAAAATATCTTAGAGAGTTTGATCCTGGCTCAGGATGAACGCTGGCGGTATGCCTAACACATGCAAGTCGAACGAAAATACATAGTATTTTAGTGGCGCACGGGTGAGTAACACGTAAGAATCTCCCTTTAGGAAGAGGATAACAATTGGAAACGATTGCTAATACTCTATATGCTGAGAAGTAAAATGACGTAAAACTTTTGAACGTTACCTAGAGATGAGCTTGCGTCTGATTAGCCTGTTGGTAAGATAATAGCTTACCAAAGCTATAATCAGTAGCTGGTCTGAGAGGATAGACAGCCACACCGGAACTTAGATACGGTCCGGACTCCTACGGGAGGCAGCAGTGAGGAATTTTCCGCAATGGGCGCAAGCCTGACGGAGCAATACCGCGTGGAGGATGAAAGCCTATGGGTTGTAAACTCCTTTTCTTAGAGAAGAAGTTCTGACGGTATCTAAAGAATAAGCATCGGCTAACTCCGTGCCAGCAGCCGCGGTAATACGGGGGATGCAAGCGTTATCCGGAATCATTGGGTGTAAAGCGTCTGTAGGTTGTTTGTTTAAGTCAGTTGTTAAATTTCAGAACTCAATTTTGATAACGGCAACTGAAACTAATAAGCTAGAGTCAAGTAGAGGTAGAAGGAACTCCGAGTGTAGTGGTGAAATGCGTAGATATTCGGAAGAACACCGATGGCGAAAGCATTCTGCTGGGCTTGTACTGACACTGAGAGACGAGAGCGAGGGGAGAGAATGGGATTAGATACCCCAGTATTCCTCGCCGTAAACGATGGATATTAGATATTAGGTAAATATTTTTTATTTAGTATTGAAGCTAACGCGTTAAATATCCCACCTGGGGAGTATGCTCGCAAGAGTGAAACTTAAAGGAATTGACGGGGGCCCGCACAAGCGGTGGAGCATGTGGTTTAATTCGATGCAACGCGAAGAACCTTACCAGGACTTGACTACATCTATACCTCTTCGAAAGAAGAGATCTTTTAAGATGACAGGTGGTGCATGGCTGTCGTCAGCTCGTGCCGTGAGGTGTTGGGTTAAGTCCCGCAACGAGCGCAACCCTTATTATTAGTTATGTTTCTAAAGATACTGCCGGTAATAAATCGGAGGAAGGTGAGGATGACGTCAAGTCATCATGCCCCTTAAGTTCTGGGCTACACACGTGCTACAACGGTTAAGACAATGAGATGCAATTTTGTAAAAATAAGCTAACCTCAGAAACTTAACCTCAGTTCGAATTGTAGGCTGAAACTCGCCTACATGAAGTTGGAATCGCTAGTAATCGCTGGTCAGCTATACAGCGGTGAATACGTTCCCGGGCCTTGTACACACCGCCCGTCACACCACGGAAATTAGCTACACCCAAAGCTATTACCTTAACCTATAATATCTTAGGAGAGGGGTATCTAAGGTGGAGTTAGTGACTGGGGTGAAGTCGTAACAAGGTAAGGCTACTGGAAGGTGGCCTTGGATCACCCTCCTTCAAAAAAGGAATATTAGAAAGAAAAAATTTTAAAGAAACAATAAGATTTCAGGAAGTTAAAATAAAGCCCCCATCGTCTAGAGGCCTAGGACAACTCCTTTTCACGGAGTAAACAGGGGTTCGACTCCCCTTGGGGGTTTATTTAAATAGTCTTGCTGGTGGAATGGTAGACACGATTGATTCAAAACCAATTGCTAATAAGCGTGGAGGTTCAAGTCCTCTGCAAGATAGTTTGGAAATAAGGGGACTCGAACCCCTAACATCTGCCTTGCAAAGGCAGCGCTCTACCAATTGAGCTATATCCCCAAATATTTTGGGCTATACTGGATTTGAACCAGTTACCTCACCCTTATCAGGGGTGCGCTCTAACCAACTGAGCTAATAGCCCACATTTTAATTATTGCTGGCATGAGATATAAATGAAATATCTTCAAAGAATTTAACAACTAAGTTCGGAATGGATTAGTGTTGTTCCCCTTTAACTTGCATACCAGCAATAAATCAAAAAAAAAAAGTTACTCTTTATGTTCAAGAATTAAAATAATCATATTCTTTTTAGTATTATTAGTATAGTTAAGCTAAAACTATTACTAGTCTTATACATACTACCTATTTATCAGCTTATCTTGCTGAAACTTATGAATAAAGTAAAAAATATTCATCTTGAGGTGGGCTTCCTACTTAGATGCTTTCAGTAGTTATCCACTCCAAACTTAGCTACCCAGCGTATCTTATTGGAATAAGAACTGGTACACCATTGGTTTGTCTTTCCAGGTCCTCTCGTACTATGGAAAGCTCCTCTCAATATTTTAACGTTTATACCGGATATGGACCGAACTGTCTCACGACGTTCTGAACCCAGCTCACGTACCGCTTTAATGGGCGAACAGCCCAACTCTTGGAACGTACTACCGCTCCGAGCTGCGATGAGCCGACATCGAGGTGCCAAACCTTCCCGTCGATATGAACTCTTGGGGAAGATCAGCCTGTTATCCCTAGAGTAACTTTTATCCGTTGAGCGACGGCCCTTCCACTCGGAACCGTCGGATCACTAAGACCGACTTTCGTCTCTGCTTGACTTGTAAGTCTTGCAGTCAAGCTCCCTTTTGCCTTTGCACTCTTCAGCTGATTTCCGTCCAGCTTGAAGGAACCTTTGTACACCTCCGTTACTCTTTAGGAGGTCACCGCCCCAGTGAAACTGTCCACCTGAGACTGTTAAATATCCTGATTCAAGGAGTATTCTTAGAATCTTAACTTTTCCAGAGTGGTCTCTCAATATCAGCTCAAATTTCTCCAAGAAGAAATTATCTTCGCTTCCCACTTAGACTGCGCAAGAGAAGTCCAGATCCAATCACAAATTACAGTCAAGCTTCATAGGGTCTTTCTGTCCAGGTATAAAAAATCCGCATCTTCACAGATATGTTTATTTCACCGAGATTCTCTCCAAGACAGCGCCCAGATCGTTACGCCTTTCGTGCAGGCGGGAACTTACCCCGCAAGGAATTTCGCTACCTTAGGACCGTCATAGTTACGGCCGCCGTTCACCGGGACTTCAGTTATTAGCTTGCACCAATTTCTTTAACCTTCCGGCACTGGGCAGGCGTCAGCCCCCATACAGCATCTTACGATTTTGCGGAGACCTGTGTTTTTGGTAAACAGTCGCCTGGGCCTATTCACTGCAACCTTTTTTTACAAAAGGCACTCCTTATCCCGAAGTTACGGAGTAATTTTGCCGAGTTCCTTAGAGAGAAGTCTCTCGAGCCCCTTAGTATAAAATACCTACCTACTTGTGACAGTTTCGGGTACAGATTAACTTATTTTTAAATGATTTAGGCTTTTCTTGGAAGAATAAAGTCCATTGAACCAACTGTTCTTTTATAAAATAAATAAAACAATTGATCAAATAATTTCTCAGCTTAAATATGTTTTTTTTCATATTATCAATACTTTAAAAACTTTTACCAAAATTCCATTATTTGGACCAATGTATTCACTCTTCGTCCCCTAACATATAATAAAAGAAAAGTACAGGAATATTAACCTGTTTACCATCGGCTACGTCTTTCGACCTGACCTTAGGACCTGACTTAACCTTCACGGACGAGCCTTGTAAAGGAACCCTTAGGTTTTCGGGGCACTGGATTCTCACCAGTGTTTTCGTTACTCAAGCCGACATTCTCACTTCTATTTTGTCCATAAAAATTTTCATTTTTACTTCATCCTACAAATAGAACGCACCCCTACCGATAATTTTAAAAATTTCTCACGAATTCGGCAGAATCTACTTAGTCCCATTCATTTTCGGTGCAACAACACTTAACTAGTGAGCTATTACGCACTCTTTTAAGGATTGCTGCTTCTAAGCAAACCTTCTAGTTGTCTTAGTATATATTACTTCCTTTTTCACTTAGTAGTCATTTAGGGGCCTTAATCTGTGATCTGGGTTGTTTCCCTCTTGACAATGAAGCTTATCCCCCACTGTCTCACTAATGATCGGAAAATATGCATAGTATTCTTAGTTTGCATCGATTTGGTACCGTTTTCACAGCCCGCACCGAAACAGTGCTTTACCCCTATGAACAATCCCTCAATCATTGCTGCGCCTCAACACATTTCGGGGAGAACTAGCTAGCTCCGAGTTCGATTGGAATTTCTCCGCTAACCACAACTCATCTGCCGATTTTTCAACATCGGTCAGTTCGAGCCTCCACTCAGTTTTACCTAAGTTTCACTCTGGTCATGGTTAGATCACTCGGGTTCGAGTCTATAAATGATGACTAAAAATGCTTTTGTTCAAACTTGCTTTCGCTTTGACTACAGAGAACTCTATTAATCTTTAATCAAGCCAAAATTTATAAGTCGCCGGCTCATTCTTCAACAGGCAAGCAGTCAGGAATTTATTTCCCTCCTACATATTGTTAGCTTAAGATTTCATATTCTATTTCACTCCCCTAAAGGGGTTCTTTTCACCTTTCCCTGACGGTACTGCTTCACTATCGGTCACTCAGGAGTATTTAGTCTTACGAGGTGGTCCTCGTTGATTTACACGGTATTACACATACTCCATGCTACTCGGGATAAAAACGAAGTACTATAAAAATCTCATACTACTGGACTATCACCATCTTTGGTACAGGATTCAGCTGTTTTGTTTTGATTGTTAGTTTCTCCTAGTTTATTTTATTATCCCACAACACCAACACTAATATTCGTTATTATTGGTTTAGACTACTCTCGATTCGCTCGCCGCTACTAAGAGAATACACAATTTTGTTTTCTTTTCCACTGATTACTAAGATGTTTCAATTCATCAGGTTATCTCTTTCTCAACTATGAATTTATCGAGTAGTTCATTTAAGGTTGCCCTATATCGGGAATCTTTGCTTCATAACTTGTTTTCAGTTCCACAAAGCCTTTCGTTGATTTCTACGCCCTTCATCGCCTCTGAGTACCTAGGTATTCACCCAAAGCTTTTTTAATTATATGATTTAATCCAAAACTGATCTTACTTTTTTTTTTATTCATCGAAAACATGTTCAAAATGCATCGTCATATATTACTTAAAAGAATAAGATGACGATACATTTTTATTTATTTTTTATTATATAATAATATAACAGATGTATTCAAGATAATTATTAATAATTAAACTAAATGTTAATAGATTAATTAAATTATTTGAAATTAATTGTAATCATTAAATGAGAATTACAATAAACCTAAAGTTAAAGAAATATCAATTGGTAATGTAGCACCAATTCCCAACCAAATCGCAACAAATGTTCCCAAAAGGAATACTGCAGAAGCTATAGGACGACGAAACGGGTTCTGGAATTGATTAATATTTTCAAGAAATGGGACTGTAGCTAATCCTATCGGAACTCCAGCCATTAATAATATACCAATAAGTTTACTAGGGACAGTACGTAAAATTTGGAAAACAGGATAAAAATACCATTCTGGTAAAATTTCTTCAGGAGTCTTAAAAGGGTCTGATGCTTCCCCTATAGAGCCAGTTTCTAATACAGCTAAACTAATTAAACAAAATAAAGTTCCTAATATAACTACCGGAAACATATATAATAAATCATTAGGCCAAGCAGGCTCACCATAATAATTATGGCCCATTCCTGTATATAACTTTTTACGGACATAAAAATCGGCTAAAGTAGGTTCTTTAACAACTGACATAAAATAATAAATAAAATTCCAAGACTTAATTAAATATACGACAAGCTTTTATTATTTCACTATTGTTTTATTTACATTAAAAAAGGAAATAATACCCTTTCATTTTACTAAAGTGGGCCACTTATACCTTGTTTACGAATCATTAAAAAATGTCCAAGCATCATAAGAGCAGTTATTAATGGTAATACAAAAGTATGAAGACTATAAAATCGAGTTAAAGTTGCTTGACCTACACTTGAATTACCTCGCAATAATTGAACAATTGCAGGACCCACAACAGGGATAGCTTCAGGAACTCCTGTTACAATTTTTACAGCCCAATAACCAACTTGATCCCAAGGAAGTGAATACCCCGTAACACCAAAAGAAACAGTACAAGATGCCATTATAACCCCAGTTACCCAAGTAGATTCACGTGGATTTTTAAAACCACCCGTCAAATAAACGCGAAATACATGAAGTATCATCATTAAAACCATCATACTTGCACACCAACGATGAATAGATCTTATCAACCATCCAAAATTAGTATCTAACATAATTGATCTAACTGAAGATAAAGCTTCTGCTACAGTAGGTCTATAATAGAATGTAAGTGCAAATCCAGTTGCAACTTGAATTAAAAAACATGTTAAAGTAATACCCCCTAAACAATAGAAAAGGTTTACATGTGGGGGAACATATTTTGCTGTAATATCATCAGCTATTGCCTGTATTTCAAGTCTATCATTGAACCAATCGTATACTATAGCCATAAGAAAATCCTTCAAAAATTATAATATTTCCAAATATAATATTATTACTAAAAATACTGTTTATTTATTTTCTTTATTTTTTTAAACATTCACCAATAAATTTAACACCCTTTACTTTATTATGCTACAATGAAAAAATTACGTTAATTAACAGCAATGATTCGAGCTAAGAAAAAACTCCAAGTTGTACCAATACCACCTAATAAATAATGTGCGACACCAACTGCACGACCTTGAGTAATACTTAGAGCACGCGGTGCAATAGCTGGAGCAACTCTTAACATATTATGTGCCCAAACAATAGATTCAATTAATTCTTGCCAATAGCCTCGTCCGCTAAATAAAAACATTAAACTAAATGCCCAAACAAAATGTGCACCTAAGAAAATTAATCCATAAGCAGAAAGTGAGGAGCCATAAGACTGAATAACTTGAGAAGATTGTGACCACAAAAAATCACGTAACCAACCGTTAATAGTATTAGCTGATTGAGTAAAATTTCCCCGAGTAATATGGGAAATTACAGATGAGTTAACATTTCCCCAAACATCGGATTGCATTTTCCAACTAAAATGGAAAATTACAATTGATAATGAATTATACATCCAAAATAATCCTAAGAATACATGATCCCAAGCTGATACTTGACATGTACCACCACGTCCTGGACCATCACATGGAAAACGAAAACCTAAATTGGATTTATCCGGAATTAACCGAGAATTTCTTGAAAAGAGAACTCCTTTTAATAATATCAGGACTGTTACATGAATAGTAAATGCATGAATATGATGAACCATAAAATCAGATGTTCCCAAAGGTATTGACATCATAGCAATTTTTCCGTTTATTATTACAGGGTTACCTCCCCAAGCAGGGCTAGTAGCATAATTTAGGTAAGGAGCAGTGGATTCAGTTGAAAGATAATGAATTCTCTGAATAAATTGTGAAAATATAGGTTGTAATTGAATTGCTGTATCAGAAAACATATCATCAGATCGACCAAGTGCAGACATTGTATCATTATGAATATAAAGTCCAAAACTATGAAGTCCTAAAAAAATACAAACCCAATTTAAATGAGAAATAATTGCGTCTCGTTGACAAATAATACGATCTAAAAGATTATTATAATTATCCGCTGGATTATAATCACGTACCATAAAAATAGATGCATGAGCACCTGCTCCAACAATACAAAATCCACCAATCCAGATATGATGTGTAAACAATGAAAGTTGTGTTGCATAGTCAACGCTAATATAAGGATATGGTGGCATAGCATACATATGGTGAGCAACTATTATTGAAAGTGATCCTAACATAGCTAAATTCAACGATAATTGAGCATGCCAAGACGTAGTAAAAATTTCAAAAATACCAGTATGTCCTTTTGAAATAGATAAAACATTATGACCTTCTAATATTTCTTTTAATTTATGTCCAATACTCCAATTAGTTCGATACATATGTCCAGCAACAATAAATAATACAGCAATAGCTAAATGATGATGGGCAATATCAGTTAACCATAAACTCCCTGTTTGTGGGTTTAAACCACCTTGAAAAGTTAAGAAATCATTATATACTTCCCAATTAAATGTAAAAAAAGGAATTAAACCTTTTTGAAAACTTGGAAATATATTGATAATTTGAGATTTATCAATTAAAAATTCGTGAGGCAATGGGATTTCTGAGGCACTAATACCTTTGTCTAACAACTTATTAATAGGTATTGCAATATGAATTTGATGACCCGACCAAGACAAACTCCCTAATCCCAATAAACCGGCTAAATGATGATTTAACATAGATTCGACATTTTGAAACCATCGTAATTTAGGAGCAGCCTTATGGTAATGAAACCATCCAGCAAAAAACATTAAAAATGCCATAAAAAGACCCCCCATAGCCGTACTGAATAATTCCAATTCATTTGTTATACCACTTGATCTCCAAACGTTAAAAAGACCTGAAGTAATTTGCACTCCTCGAAAACCACCACCAACGTCACCATTTAAAATTTCTTGGCCAACAATAGGCCAAACTATTTGAGCACTTGGTTTTATTGTAGTTGGACTATTCAACCATGTTCCATAATTAGAAAATCGAGCTCCATGAAAATACATTCCACTTAACCAAATAAATATAATTCCTAATTGTCCAAAATGCGCACTAAAAATCTTTCGTGATATATTTTGTAAATTTGTACTATAACTATCAAAATCATGTACGTCAGCATGAAGGTTCCACACCCATGTAGTAGTTAAGGGGCCTTTCGATAATGAGCGAGAAAAATGTCCTGGTTTAGCCCATTTTTCAAAATTTGTTGGTACAGGATCAACATCAACTATAACCTCGAATAAATCAGCATTTTGATTTAAAATATCAATCATATCTATTCTTTATCCTTATTTATTCATTTTAAATGAATTAAAATTTTATCGGAAAACACTCATTAATAATGATAAAAAAAATAATATATACCAATATATATTTTTACACCTTACTACTTGTGCAATTAAATTTATATATATACTGTATATATGGGGTATCGCCAAGTGGTAAGGCCATGGGTTTTGATTCCATTATACGAAGGTTCGATTCCTTCTACCCCAAAAGTTATTCATAAACTAACGGAATCTTCAAAAATTCTGCTATATTAATTGCTTGTTTTTCCAATAAAGGGATTGATTCAAAAAATCCTTTACGAATTAACATTATATCAAAATTCCCTTTTAAAGATAAATAAATTGTTCTCTCTGGATAATAATTGACTTTTATGGATTTAACATCCTCAATGGAATAACATATTTGAATTCTACGATTTAGACCCGGAAAACCCCACCTAAATAATCTAACAATATTTTCTTTCTTATTAAATTCATTAAAACCATAACCAAGTCTTAACAAATGACTAGTAAAAGAAAATATACTAAACAATAAACCTAATAATGAGTAAAATCCCATAAGTAAACCTTGAGGAAAAAATAAAACACTATTATCAATTAATTCAAAATTATTACCAATATTAATTTGATATGATTTATAACTGATAATTAAAAAGTTTAGAGAGCTAACAAAAATAAAAATGGCCCAAAATAAATTAGAAAATCTTTGAAAACCTAATACTTTATATCTATAAATCAAAATTTCTTTCATAATAAACAAATTATAATAATAATGATAATATTATTACCTAAAAATTATTAAAAAAACTAAATTACAACTAAAGAAAGTTTATTTTTTAATTGTGCACTTTTACCAATTCTACCCCTTAGATAAAAAAGTTTTGAACGTCTAACTTTAGAATTTCTTTTAATAGATAGAGATACAACATGTGGAGTAGACAATGGAAAAACATATTCTATCCCAATACTTTGAAAAATTCTTCTAATCGTTACAAGATTACCATTTTTCTTTGAAATAACAACACCTTCACATTGCTGTAATCTTTCTTTATTACCCTCTTTTATTAATATTTTAATATTTATTATATCACCAATATTTATTAATGGAATATTAGATTTATTTTGAGAATACACAATTTTTGATAAAACTTTTTCAATTATCATAATAATAAAAATAAATAAATAAACAAAAAAATAAACAAAAAAAAATTAACTAATAACGGTTGAAACAACTCCAGCACCAACTGTTCTACCACCTTCTCGAATTGCAAAACGCATTCCTTTTTCAATTGCAATAGGTTGGACTAATTCAACTGACATACTCACTCTATCACCAGGAACAACCATTTTCATATCACGATTATCTTCATCTGATTTTAAAGATTCTACTTTTCCAGTTACATCTGTTGTTCGAACATAAAATTGAGGACGGTATCCTTTGAAAAATGGTGTATGACGACCCCCTTCTTCTTTCGTTAATACATAAACTTGTGCTTCAAAACTTACATGAGGAGTAATACTACCTGGTTTAGCAATAACCATACCACGTTGGATATCCGCTTTTTGAATACCTCTTAATAACATACCAACATTATCTCCAGCTATACTTTCTTGAAGCATTTTTTGGAACATTTCTAAACCTGTTACAGTAGTGCTACGTGTTTCTCTTAAACCAACAATTTCTACAAGATCACCAATTTTTACCCCTCCACGCTCTACTCTTCCTGTCGCAACGGTACCTCTACCAGTTATAGAAAAAACATCTTCAACTGCCATTAAAAAAGGTTTTTCTGTTTCTCGATCTGGTGTTGGAATATAATCATCAACGCTATCCATTAAAGACAAAATTTTATCAACCCAAGGATCATTTCCACGAGCTAATACAGCTTCACTATCAGTTAAAACTTGTAAAGCCATTAAAGCTGAACCCTTAATAATAGGTATAGAATCACCAGGAAAATCATAAGTATCTAACATTTCACGTATTTCTAATTCTACTAATTCTAATAACTCCTCATCATCGACTTGATCTTCTTTATTTAAAAACACTACAATACTAGGAACTCCAACTTGTTTTGCTAATAATAAATGTTCCTTTGTTTGAGGCATTGGACCATCAGCACCTGATACTACTAAAATTGCACCATCCATTTGTGCAGCTCCAGTAATCATATTTTTTACGTAATCAGCATGACCAGGACAATCTACATGTGCATAATGGCGAGACTCTGTTTCATATTCAACATGAGCAGTATTTATTGTAATACCACGAGCTTTCTCTTCGGGAGCTGAATCAATATCATCATATTTTTTACCTTGTTTTCCATTAATAGAAGATAAAGCCATAGTAATAGCAGCTGTTAAAGTTGTTTTACCATGATCTACATGACCAATCGTACCAATATTTACATGTGGTTTTAATCGTTCGAATTTTTCACGTGCCATAATAAAATATATTATTCGTAAAATTATAATAACCTTAAAACATAATAATATTACAATTACAATATAATTTAATAATAAATTAATAAATATTTTAATTATTAATAAATTTTAATAACCCAATAATCCTAGAAGTTTTAATAGCCTTTGATAATTTTCTTTGACTTTTAGGATGTAATAACGTAATAAATTTTGGAAGTATTTTTCCTTCAACACTAATAAATTTTTTCAAAAAATTACTGTTTTTATAATTAAAAAACTGAACTTCACATCGAAACTTTCTTTTTCTTTTCATAAATTTAGATTTAAATTAATTATTTATTTATTATATATATCATTACTTGAAAAAGGTATACCAAGTTCACCCAATAAAAATAAACTTTCTTCATTATTTTTAGAATCAATAATAATAGAAATATCCATTCCACAAACACTGTTTATCTTATCATAATCAATTTCGGGAAACATAAGTTGTTCATTTAGACCTAAATTAAAATTCCCAAACCCATCAAAACTCTTTTTATTCAACCCTCTAAAATCACGAACTCGTGGTAATGCTAAATTAATTAATCTATCTAAAAAGGCATACATTTTGTTACCTCTTAAAGTGACAGAAATACCAATAGGTGATTTTTTTCGTAATTTAAAATTAGCAATAGCTTTTCGAGAATAAGTAATAACACCCTTTTGACCTGTAATAATAGACAATTCATTTAAAAAATAATCAAATGATTTAATACTTTGGTTAAATTTACCAAGTCCACGATTAACAACAACCTTTTCGATTGAAGGTAATTGGTTAATATTATCATAAACAAACTTATTTTTTAATTTTGGAATAATACTATCTAAATATACTTTTTTTAAACGTTGTTCCATAAACTTTTAACCTTCATATATAAAATAACGAAACGATTAAATAATACTTCAATTTATTATATTACTTCTGGAGCCAAAGAAACTATTTTCATAAAATTCTGATCACGAAGTTCCCTAGCTACTGGACCAAAAATGCGCGTTCCTTTTGGAATATTTTCTTTGTTAACAATAACTGCAGCATTATCATCAAAACGCACATAAATACCATTTTTCCTTTTTAATCCTTTTTTAGTTCTAACAATAACAGCCCGAACAATATCAGATTTTTTTAAAACAGTATTAGGAATCGCTTCTTTAACAACAGCAATAATAATATCACCAATATTAGAAACCTGATTGCGACCTTTACCTAATATTCGAATACAAATAATTTCTTTTGCACCACTATTATCAACAACTTTTACGAGTGATTGGGGTTGAACCATTTTAAATACTCCTTACAATTTAATTAACGCTTCTTTTAATAAACTTTGTTTTAACAGGTAACTTATAAGAAGCAATTCTCATGGCTTCACGAGCAATCAATTCTGAAATACCATAAATTTCATAAAGAACATTACCAAATTTAACTATACTAACCCAATGTTCAGGGGAACCTTTCCCTGATCCCATACGTGTTTCTGGTGGTCGAAATGTAATAGGTTTATCTGGAAATATTCGAATCCACAATTTACCTCCACGACGCACATGTCGAGTTATAGCACGCCTACCAGCTTCAATTTGTCGTGATGTGACCCAAGAGGATGTAAGTGATTGAATTCCAAATTCACCAAAAGCAAGTTTATTTGAACAATTAGTAATTCCTTTACTTTTAATCCTATGATAGCGTCTAAATTTCATTCTTTTTGGACTTAACATAATAAACTCCTAACTAAAAAAATAACAATATCAACTACATTACCTTTTATAAATCCAAACCTTAATCCCTAAAAGCCCATACTTAGTATGAGCAAAATCATTAGAATATTCAATATTTGCAATAAGTGTTTGTAATGGAATTCGGCCTTTTCTAACCCATTCACTCCGAGCCATTTCAATTCCATTCAAACGACCAGAAACTCTTATTTTTATTCCAAGCAATTCCTTCTGTTTTTGAACAACTCCAATTATATTTTTTAAAGCTCTACGGAAAGGAATTCTATTTTCAAGATCAATAATTAAACATTTTGCAATAAAAATTGCATTAACATTAATTTCAGAAGATTCTTTTAAAGTAACGGAAATTTTAGAAGAATTAGAAAAATTTCTATTATTATTAACTAATTTCATTAAATTAATAGTTAGTAATTTTTGTAATTTATGAACAATTTCAAAAAATTCATTATTTAAAGATACAATTGAAATATTAATATTAATCTGATCAAATTTACGGGAAATATAAATATTAGTAATAACTATTAGATCATTCAAATTTTTTTTATTTTTTGAATTATTTATTAATTCAAAATAATTATAAATACTTTCACGAATTAAATGATCTTGAAATAATAACAATGAATAATTGCTAGGCTTAACAAACCAATTTGAATGGTAATTTTTGTTAATATTTACTCGAAATCCAAGAGGATGAACTTTCTGTCCCATAATAAAAGATAGTTTTCAAAACTAATAACTATTATATTAATAAATTTTCAAACATATGACTCAAAATTTAATTATGATTTATGGTTTTTAAAAGTACGAGTAGATGAAAATTCTCCTAACTTATGACCAATCATAACATCTGTAACAAGTAAAGGAATATGACGATTACCATTATAAACAGCAATAACATTCCCAATCATTACAGGAACAATCGTAGATGCACGTGACCAAGTGAAAATAACTTTTTTCCTATTAAAAATTTTAACTTTTTTTAGTAATTTAGTTGAAACAAATGGGATTTTTTTTAATGAACGAGACATATTAATAATTTTATTTAAGTCAAATATATAAATAATAAAAATATATACAAATTTCCATGATTATTTTCTTCTAGATATAATTAATAAATCGCTATAACGCTTATTTTTTCTAGTACGTTTACCTAATGCAACTTTACCCCAAGGAGTAACAGGGTGTGATCTTCCAATAGGAGACCTGCCTTCTCCACCACCATGAGGATGATCAACAGGATTTTTAACAACACCACGAACATGAGGACGTTTACCAATCCATCTATTTCTTCCAGCTTTATTAGTAATTTCTTTTGACTCGTACTTATTACAAACCCGACCAACTGTAGCCCAACAATATTTTGATATAAATCTAACTTCCCCAGAAGGAAGTCTTAACGTAACATATGAACCTTCTTTTGCCACAATATTAGCAAAAGCTCCCCCTGCTCTTACGAATTGACCACCACATCCTGGATAAAGTTCAATATTATGAATATCTGTTCCTAAAGGAAGATTTTTTAATATTAAACAATTACCTATAAAAAGAGGGATTTCAATTCCTGATTTCACTTTATTACCTATTTTAATCCCATCTGGACAAAGAATAGTTTTAATATCTCCATCTTTATATTTAACTAAACAAGTTTTTGCACTAATTGAAGGAGCATAACAAAAATTTGTTATTGTACCTTCAATAAAAATTTTTTTTCTTTTAAAATCTAATTTTTTTCTTAATTTCTCAATTTTTTTTTCCATTTTAGATATTTACTTAAAAACTAATTATTAAATAATAAAAAATTATTACACAAAACTTTGACTAAATAAACTTAATAGTTTTATCTTTTTCAATTGTTAAAATTACCTTTTTATAACAATTTTTATAAATTTTAGAAGAATTAGAAAAATTTTTTGGTGGACGACAAGTTCTTATTTTTAAAACTTCCAAATCAAACATGGCTTCAAATATTTTCTTTATTTGAATTTTACTTAAATTGATATCTACTTGAAATGTATATTTATTATCTTCAAGGTCGATGATACTTTTTTCTGTTAATAATTGTAATTGAAGTAAATTAATCATAAAAAAAAATAAAAATAAAATAAAAATAAAAAAATAAACAAAAACTATCTAATATAAAAAAATTTACTTATTTCTTTTATATTGGTAATATGCTGACACAAGAAGTCCTATTAATACACTTGATAGAAGACCTAAAACAATTCCAAATAAAAAAAGTTCTATCATAATAATAAATTATAAATAAAAATTTAATACTAAATTAATAATTTTACAAAAAAATTAAATACTATTATAAAATTTAAACTAATTCAATTTTTAATAATGGAATATATGTAATTAAAAAAATAATAAATAACAATAATAAAGATACGAAATAAAACATTATAATATAATCCTTCTTTTTTTTTTTAAATTAAAAATTCATTTCAAATAATTGAACTTTTTCAAATTGTTTTTTCTTTAAAACTAAAAATATTTGCGCTACTAAAATAAATATAGAAAACAATAATAATCCTTGAACTCTGGTAGGATTTTGAAGAGCAATCTCAGTTTCAGATTGTCCAAAACCACCTACATTAGGATCTGTTGTTAATGGTTGATCAATACTTATTTGTTTACCTTCTTCAATAATAATATTAGCTCCAGCACCAATATTCTCAATTATAGAATTACCATCTTTTGTTGTAATTACTATTTCAAAGCCATTTTTTTTACCTGGCCGTATTTCATCAATAATACCATTAACAGATGAAGTAAAAATATTATTATTACTTTTTTCTCCATTTGGATAAATTTGTCCACGACCACGGTTTCCACCAACATAAACAGATGACTTTAAAAAAGAAGTATTGGAATTGAAATTTGGTGATAAAATAGGGAAAATCAACTTATCATATTTATCTCCACTAACAGGTCCGACCATAAATGTACTTTTATTTTCACTATTATAAGGTAAAAAAGATAATCCTTTTGTTTTTTCTTTTAAAGAAGATGAAAGACGATCAACAGGAGCCAATGTGAAATTTTCTGGGAGAATTACTATGGCACCAATATTTAATCCAACTTTATTTCCCTGTCCACTTATTTGTTTTAATTCTTTATTATAAGGAACCTTTACTATAGCCTCAAAAATTGTATTAGGAAAAACAGATTGTGGGATTGAAAACTCTATTGGTTTTTGAGCTAAATGGCAATAAGAACAAGCAATTCTACCACTCACTTCGCGTGGAGAAGAAAAATATTGACGAGCAAAAATTGGATAAGCATATGCTTTAAAACTAATTGAAAAAACAAAAATTACAGGAAAAATAATATATTTCCAAATATGTTTAAAAACCCTACTAAAATACATAAAAAATTGCATACGAAAATATAAAATATAAAATCAACTCAAAAGATTAAAAATCCTAGCTACATAATGTTATTTTTTTGGGCCAAGCTGGATTTGAACCAGCGTAGGAATTAACCAATGGATTTACAATCCATCCCCATTAACCACTCGGGCATTGACCCTTAAAGAGTTAAGCTTAGTAGGATTCGAACCTACATTAAAAACTTAGAAGGTTTCTGTCCTATCCCTTAGACGATAAGCTCAACAAAATAAGTTTACATTAATATTATAACAAAAATAAAAAATCTACACAACTAATATAATGACGATAAAAATTTTAAAGCATAAATACCAGAAAATTGATCACCAAACACCCAAAATTCTTCATAATATGGATTAAATGGACCAAAATAATTGTTAATTTTCCAAAATAAAGATTTATTTGAATAAATGCGATTAATGTAGTTACATTGTCTATTATAAATCCAAAAATTTAATTTTTTTTTTATAAAATTTAAATTAATAAAAGGAAATTTAGTATACTTAGTAAAAATAAAATTAGTTTGTCTAATTAACCACTTTATTGAATGCCCTAATGATATTTTATGAAATAGAAAAATTTGAAATTTTAAAATTGATAAAAATTTTAAATATATTACCAAAAAGTAACTATTATAGTGATAAAAATTCGAAAAAATATTTTTTAATACTAAAACATTATCAGTAAAAAATATATTTTTTTTAACTAAAAAAAATATATTTTTGTATAATAAAAAATATTTATAATTAAATGAAAAAAATAAATAAATATAACTATCAAAATTTATATAAAAATATTTCTCTATAGTATAAAAATACAAAAATACAAATAAATAGAAATTAATAAATTGAAATAAATTATAAAAAAATTTATTATAATTTATTATAATGCAATTATATAAAAAATAATTTATAAAAGTAAAAAAACTTAAAAAATTAAAAAATAAAGAAAAATAAAAATTGATAAAAATTTTATTAAAAAATGTAATATTTATAAAAATCATAAAATTTAAAATAACTATTAACAAATTTAAAAAATTGTTATTTTTTAATAATTTGTTAATAATTATTTTAAAATTATTATTTTTTAATAATTTAGAATAGATTTTAAATTTATAATATTTTTTATTTTTTCTCATATTTAACCATTTGAAATAAAACATAATTATAATTTTTCTTAGTATAAATTTTTAAACAAAGATTATTATCTCAATTAAATTATCTTAAGAATATCCAAATATACTTTTAAAAGTTTTTATTATATTTTGATTAGAATCGATTGATTCTAAAGGGTTTTTCTTTAACCTATGAATTAAACTTAAAGAAATAACAGTAAAAATATCTTTATCTATAACTGATTTTCTAGAATTTAAAGCAACAAAAGCTTTTACTGCTCTATTTGTTACAATATCACCTCTTAAGCCATCAATATTTAAATTGGAGCATAGTTCTGCAATATTAACTTTATATTGATAATCTATTTTTATTTCTTTTAATGATCCACGTGCATTAATAATTCTATTCTTTAAAAAATCTTGCAAATACTGATATTCAATTAAAAAGTTAGATGCAAATCTATCAAATTGAGAACGTCTTTCAACTATCTTCACTCTAGATATCGGATCTTTAATTGTTTTTATCCGAACATGCATTCCAAATCGATCTAAAAGTTGAGGACGTAATTCTCCCTCTTCAGGGTTACCTGAACCAATTAATATGAAACGGGCTGGATGAACTATAGAAACACCTTCTCGTTCAACAGTATTCCAACCACCAGCTGCAGAGTCTAATAAAATATCAACAAGATGATCATCTAAAAGATTAACTTCATCAACATATAATATTCCCCTATTAGCTTTAGCTAAAAGTCCTGGTTCAAAAGCTTTTGTTCCATCTAGCAAAGCTTTTTCAATATCAATAGTACCACAAACACGATCTTCCGTTGCTCCAAGAGGTAAATCAACCATGGGAGTTTTTATAAAATTAGTATATATTTTATCTCCTTTTTTTTTTAATTCTTTAACATTTTGACTCATCAAATCAAAATTATTAGGATGAGAATTAAAAGGGTCTTCATTGACAACCTGTATTTCTGGTAGTAAATCAACTAAAGATCTTACTACTGTTGATTTACCTGTACCTCTATCACCCATACTCATTACTCCACCAATTCTAGGATCAATAACATTCAAAATTAAAGCTAATTTCATATTAGTTTGTCCAATTAAAGCAGTAAAAGGAAAAGCTTGTCGAATTTTATCTTTATCACAGAAAGTAGTATTTAAAAATTTATGATTATAATTTTTTTTTTTTTTTATTAAATGGTAACTTTTCATAAAATCTAGTTTTAACAAATTATTTTTTAGAATAACAAAAAAAGACACGACGCAATAGAATTAATTTATAGTTAATTCTAAAATGAGGATAGAGGGACTTGAACCCTCAAGGTTTAATAAACCAATGGATTTTCATTATTTAAATAATAAAATTTAATGGACTCTATCTTTATTCATTTATATTAAGAATAGCTTCCGTCGAGTCTCTGCACCTTTTCTTTTTAATGAATTTGGCTCAGGATTACTTTAATAGAGTTTTCCCTGAATTTGAAAGCATACTTAATCTAAGTTTCCTTAAAAAAGCTCATAAACAAACATCTAAGTCCATCGCGTCTACCAATTCCGCCATATCCTCATAACTACTATACAATAAGATATATAGCATATCTTATTGTATAGTAAAATAATAATAACTGCTTTAAATTTAATCTAAAGGCTTTAAAGATAAAACAGGTTCATCATCACGATCAATTCCTTTTTCAAAACCTGCCGCAGCTGCTCGTGCACGACCAGCATGCCATAAATGTCCAATAAAAAAGAAAAAACCTAAAACAAAATGACTAGTAGCTAACCAACTTCTTGGACTAACAAAATTAACAGCATTAATTTCTGTAGCAACACCTCCAACTGAATTTAATGACCCTAATGGAGCATGTGTCATATACTCAGCTGCTCTTCGTTCTTGCCATGGCTGAATATCATTTTTCAATTTATTTAGATCTAATCCATTTGGTCCACGAAGAGGCTCTAACCATGGTCCACGAAAATCCCAAAATCTCATTGTTTCTCCACCAAAAATAATTTCCCCTGTAGGAGAACGCATCAAATATTTACCTAAACCAGTAGGACCTTGTGCTGAAGCAACATTAGCACCCAATCTTTGATCACGAACTAAAAATGTAAATGCTTGTGATTGTGATGCTTCAGGCCCTGTTGGTCCATAAAATTCACTAGGATATGCTGTATTATTGAACCAAGACATACAACAAGCTATAAAACCCATTGTAGAAATAGCGGCTAAACTATAAGATAAATAAGCTTCTCCAGACCAAACAAAAGCTCGTCTAGCCCACGGCCAAGGTTTTGTATTAATATGCCAAATACCACCAAATATTTCTAAAGTACCAATCCAAATATGGCCACCTATAATATCTTCCATATTATCTACACTTACAATCCAACCATCTCCACCAAAAGGCGATTTTAATAAATATCCAAAAATAATAATAGGACTAACTGTAGCATCTGTAATTAATCTAATATCTCCACCTCCAGGTGCCCAAGTATCATAAATACCACCAAAATATGAAGCTTTTAAAACTAAAAGTAAAGCACCCAAACCAAGAAGAATAAGATGAATACCTAAAATTGTAGTCATTTTATTTTTATCTTTCCAAACATACCCAAAAAAAGGAAAAGATTCTTCCAAAGTCTCAGGACCTAAAATTGAATGATAAATACCACCAAATCCAAGTACTGCCGATGAAATCAAATGAACAACCCCTGAAACAAAATAAGGAAATGTATCAATGACTTCTCCACCAGGACCAACACCATAACCTAATGTTGCAAGATGTGGCAATAAAATTAAACCCTGTTCATACATAGGTTTTTCTGGTATAAAATGAGCAACTTCAAATAAATTCATAGCACCAGCCCAAAAAACGATTAAGCCTGCATGTGCAACATGAGCACCTAATAACTTTCCAGAAAGATTAATTAATCTTGCATTTCCAGACCACCAAGCAAATCCTGTAGTTTCTTGATCACGACCACCTGTTACTAAAGTACCATTAAAGAGCGTTTCCACGTGGCAATACCTCCTCAGGGAATACAATTTTCTCGTGTGGCTGATCTTGTGCAACCATCCAAGCTCGAATACCTTCATTTAATAAAATATTTTTAGTATAAAAAGTTTCAAATTCAGGATCCTCCGCAGCTCTAATTTCTTGAGAAACAAAATCATAGGCCCTTAAATTTAAAGCTAATCCTACGACACCTAATGCACTCATCCATAAACCAGTAACTGGAACAAAAAGCATAAAAAAATGCAACCAACGCTTATTAGAAAATGCAACCCCAAAGATTTGTGACCAAAATCTATTTGCAGTAACCATTGAATATGTTTCTTCGGCTTGAGTTGGATTAAATGCTCTAAATGTATTAGCACCATCACCATCTTCAAAAAGCGTATTTTCTACTGTTGCTCCATGAATTGCACAAAGTAAAGCAGCACCTAAAACCCCAGCAACACCCATCATGTGAAAAGGATTTAAAGTCCAATTATGAAATCCTTGGAAGAATAAAATAAAACGGAAAATCGCAGCAACTCCAAAACTTGGAGCAAAAAACCACCCAGACTGACCCAATGGATAAATAAGAAATACAGAAACAAAAACTGAAATAGGACCAGAGAAAGCTATAGCATTATAAGGACGCAATTTAACAGATTGAGCAATCTCAAACTGACGTAACATAAAACCAATTAAACCAAATGATCCATGTAAAGCTATAAAAGGCCATAAACCACCTAATTGGCACCATCTAGTAAAATTACCTTGTGCTTCTAAACCCCATAAAAACAATAAAGAATGTCCTACAGCATTTGAAGGAGTAGAAACAGCTGCTGTCAAAAAATTACACCCTTCTAAATATGAGCTAGCCAAACCATGAGTATACCAAGATGTAACAAAAGTTGTTCCTGTTAACCAACCACCCAAAGCCAGATAAGCACAAGGAAATAATAATAACCCAGACCATCCAACAAAAACAAATCTATCACGTCTTAACCAATCATCAATAATATCGAATAAACCACGTTCTTCTTCAGCTTTACCTATAGCTATTGTCATTATAATTTAACACTAATTACAAATCACTTATTATCACATATTAATAAAGTTTATTGAGAAATAAAATTTTAAAAATAAAATTTTATCAAAAAATATTAATTTTTCGCATTAAAATAAAAATATGAGTTACTGTAATCTACATAAAATAATATTTATTTTGATAATTGTATTTATTTATTAGAATTTAATTCGTCATTTAATTTTTCATAATTAACGGGTAACTGAGTGTGTCATTGATGATGGGTGATGGGGATGGGTCCATGACTCTATCTGTTGTTCAATAGTCACTACGAAACCTTTTGTCAAAGCTTGTATTAAGATATCTTCTTCTTTTTTTGAAAAATCATTTGTTGATAAGATAACATCACCAAATGTAGATTTTACATTTTGTAATGAATTTTGAATTGTATTTAAATAAGTAGAAACATTTTCTATTGAAATTTTATCTAAATATCCATTTGTACCGGCAAAAATAATACTAATTTGGTTTTCAAGTGATAATGGTGAATACTGTGGTTGTTTTAATATTTCTCGTAACCTTTTACCTCTTGACAATTGATTTTGAGTCACTTGATCTAAATCAGATGCAAATTGCGAAAAAGCTTCTAACTCTGCAAATTGAGCAAGTTCAAGTTTAAGTTTACCAGCAACACGTTTCATTGCTTTCGGTTGTGCTGCCGAACCAACTCGAGAAACGGATATACCAACATTAATTGCTGGTCTAAAACCTGCATTAAAAATATCAGAAGACAAAAATATCTGTCCATCTGTAATACTTATAACATTTGTTGGAATATAAGCCGAAACATCACCTTCTTGAGTTTCAACAATAGGAAGAGCTGTTAAACTACCACCACCAAGACTATCATTAAGTTTTGCAGCTCTTTCCAATAATCTTGAATGTAAATAAAAAACGTCTCCAGGATAAGCTTCACGACCTGGAGGACGACGTAAAAGTAATGACATTTCACGATAAGCCTGAGCCTGCTTTGATAAATCATCATAAACGACTAAAGCATGACTTCCATTATACATAAAATATTCAGCTAGTGCTGTACCACTATAAGGAGCAATATACTGCATAGTGGCTGTTGTATCAGCAGTAGCAGCAACAATTATAGTATAATTAAGAGCATCTTTATCTTGTAACGTTGTAACAACTTGAGAAATTGATGAAGATTTTTGACCAATAGCAACATAAACACATTTTACATCTTTCCCTTTTTGATTTAAAATTGTATCTACAGCTATTGCTGTTTTACCTGTTTGCCTATCTCCAATAATAAGTTCACGTTGTCCTCTACCAATAGGAATCATTGCATCAATTGCAACAATACCTGTTTGTAAGGGTTCATAAACGGATCTTCTATCAACAATACCGGGAGCAGGAGGTTCAATTAACCTTGTTTGATTTGTCACAATATCACCTTTACCATCTATAGGGTTCGCTAATGAGTCTACTATACGGCCTAAAAATTCATTTCCAACCGGAATTTCACCAATTTTTCCAGTACCTTTAACAATCATACCTTCTTGTATTAATGTACAATCTCCTAATAAAACAACACCAATATTATTTTTTTCTAAATTGAAAGCGATTCCAATACTACCTTCTTCAAAAAGTAAAAGTTCACCAGCCATAGCACTTTGTAAGCCAAAAACACGTACTATACCATCTCCTACTTTAAAAACAATACCAACATTGTTTAATTTAGATTCAGAATTATAATTTTGAATTCTATATCGAATTAATGAACAAATTTCATCCGTAGAAATATTTAACATAAATAAAACCCCTTCTTTTAAATAAAAAAATATATATATGTATAACTTTTTATATTATAAGTATTATAAAAAGTTATAATTATGTATGACAATAAAGTTTAAAATTAAAACACATTACAAAAAATTATTTAATACGCTTAAGATAGCATAGAATTAAAATAAATATTCCTCTCAACAATTAATTGTTGAGAGGATTATATTTATTTTAATTCTATGCTATCTTAAGCGTATTAAATAATTTTTTGTAATATTTGATTTTTGTTGATATGAAAATTCTGTAGATTGTTTAAGTGTCAATAATAATTTTTCATAAAGTATATCAAATGTAAGAAAAATAGTATAATTATAAGCATCTGACAGAGTTTTCTGAATTTGACATTTAATTATATCATTCTGTAACGACTCTAACTGATCTAAATAAATTTTTACTTGATTTAAAAAAAATTTCTTTTTTTCAATAAATGTTAAAAATCTTAAAATGTGAGCCGTACTCATACCTTGTTCGTTAATAGATAAGCTGTATTTAACAGTATTTAATTTTTTATTAACAATAAGAACTTTCCTATTAGAGTTTTGTAAATTCATAGAAATTTCTTGTTTTCTTTGTTCTAATGTATTAAATACAGCTTCTCCTAAAAATTTGATTACAATAATTAATACAATAACAAGGTTTATTATGTTTGTATCAAAAATATTATAATTTATTTCAAAAGAATTTTGAAAATTATTATAAAAAAAAAATAAGGTATTCATATTATTTTATTTAGTACAATTTTGTTTACAATTGGTTAATAGTCATATCAAAATAAATTTGATATTTTAGACCTTTTTAAAAAGTAATAATAACTACAATGAAATTTCTATAAAAAATTTGTTTTTAAGAGGCAAAAGGATTAGCAAATAATAATGCAAGAGCTACTACAAGTCCATAAATTGTTAATGATTCCATGAAAGCAAAACTTAATAATAAAGCTCCTCTAATTTTACCTTCAGCTTCTGGTTGTCTAGCAATACCTTCAACAGCATAACCTGCAGCTGTTCCTTGACCCAATCCAGGGCCAATAGCAGCAAGACCAACGGATAAACTAGCAGCAACAACAGATGCAGCAGCAACTAATGGATTCATAATAATATTTTCCTTCAATATAAAAGTTTACAATTCTAGACTACTCACGTAATTTTTAAACGTAACTTTGTTACAATATTCAAAAATAAAATTTGTAATATTAAATTAATGATCTTCTACAGATTCACCAATATATGCACCAGCTAAAGTTGAAAAAACAAGAGCTTGAATTGCACTGGTAAATAACCCAAGAAGCATAAGTGGAATTGGTATAAATAAAGGAACTAAAGACAATAGAACAGCTACAACCAATTCATCAGCTAAAATATTTCCAAAAAGACGAAAGCTCAAAGATAATGGCTTAGTAAAATCTTCTAAAATATTAATAGGTAATAAAAATGCTGCAGGTTGAATATATCTTTTAAAATAAGAAAACCCTTTTTTGCTTATACCAGCAAAAAAATAAGATAATGAAGTCAACAAAGCTAAAGCTACAGTTGTGTTAATGTCGTTAGTTGGAGCAGCTAATTCTCCACTAGGTAATTCAATAAATTTCCAAGGTATTAATGCACCAGACCAATTTGAAATAAAAATAAATAAAAAAACTGTACCTAAAAAAGATACCCAATTAATGTAATCATGATCACCGACTTGGGTTTTAGATAAATCATAAATAAACTCAGTAACATACTCCGTTAAATTCTGAAAACTTCTTGATTTTGGGATTTTTTTTAAATTACTATTACCAAAAAATGTTATTAACATAATTGTAAAAAGTACAAACCAAGATGTCATTAGAACTTGGCCATGAAATTGAAAATTGTTAATACTCCAATAATAATGCTGACCTACAGATAACTCTGATAGTTGATAAAAAAATTTTATAGAAATAAGATTCATAATAATTTTATATTTTCCTTCATAATAGAAAAATTTTTAATAAAAATTCAAAGTTTATCTAACCAAAATTATTCTATTTATTTTATACTATATTTTATACTATAGCGTTGTAGGTTAGTTATTTGTTCAATCTACAAATACATGTTACAACATCTATATATTTTATAAAATATATAGATGTTGTAACATGTATTTGTAGATTGAACAAATAACTAACCTACAACGCTATAGTATAAAATATAGTATAAAATAAATAGAATAATTTTGGCGGATGTAGCCAAGTGGTAAGGCACTGGGTTGTGATTCCATTATTCGCGGGTTCGAACCCCGTCATTCGCCTTTGAATATTGAAACGAATTTACGTTTCAATATTTATATAATTTAAGTTACTATTAGTGAGTGATCAAGACTGTAGTGTTCCGGATAAATAAATTTATTTATCCGGAACACTACAGTCTTGATCACTCACTAATAGTAACTTAAATTATATAAATATTGAAACGTAAATTCGTTTCAATTTAGTAATTATAGCTGCAAAAATTATTCATAGTATTAATTAATTTTTTTGCTCTATAATTCAACAAATAAATTATTGAAGGATTATATACATGGCTGGAACAACAGGAGAACGTCCCTTTTCAGATATTTTAACAAGTATTAGATATTGGATTATTCATAGTATAACAGTTCCATCACTATTTATAGCTGGATGGTTATTTGTTAGTACTGGTTTAGCTTATGATGTTTTTGGTAGTCCAAGACCAAATGAATATTTTACTAATGGACAACAAGAAGCACCAATTGTACTCGATCGTTTTGGAAAATTATAATGAAATAATGATAAAATGAAGGATAAATAAAATATGTTTTTCATAAATAAAAAAAATAATATTATTAAAAATAAAAAAGTAACAGTCTATCCTATTTTCACATTTCGATGGTTGGCTGTTCATGCTTTGGCTGTACCAACAGTGTTTTTTATAGGATCGATAACTTCTATGCAATTTATTCAACGATAAATTTACACTATTGATTCTATTAAATTTTGATTAAACAAATAAATAAATATAAAAAAGAATAACTGAATTATCTGAGGAGGTTTAAATTATGAGTAAATCAAATCCTAACAAACAAAATGTTGAATTAAATCGTACAAGTTTATATTGGGGATTACTATTAATTTTTGTTTTAGGAGTATTGTTTTCTAGTTATATTTTTAATTAAAATTTATAGACAACATTATATTCTAAAAACAAAATACAAATTTGACATACTATTGTTTAAAAAATAGATTAATTAATTGAAATTTTTCTATATTGTCAAAAATGAAAAAGATGAAAAGGTATAGAAGTTTAAACTTTTGTAAATTTATTGAAATTTTTTAAAATATGATTAAAACTTTATTTATAGGAACAACTGGAAGAATACCATTATGGATCGTTGGTTTTGTTGTAGGCTCCTTAGCTTTAGGACTACTTGGTATTTTATTTTACGGTTCATATACTGGATTGGGTTCATCACTTTAAGTATATTTTTTGCAGATATTGATTATTTCTAACAGAATAATTTCTGTTAGAAATAATCAATATCTGCAAAAAATATACTTAAAGTGATGAACCCAATCCAGTATATGAACCGTAAAATAAAATACCAAGTAGTCGTATAATATATATATATAAATAATATATATATATTATTAATAAAAAAAAATAAGCTAGGATAGCTCAGTTGGTAGAGCAAAGGACTGAAAATCCTTGTGTCGTCAGTTCAAATCTGACTCTTGGCAATTTATTTAATTAATAATTAATATTCTGACAAAATTATATAACAAAATTATATAACAAAATTATATAACAAAATTATATAAAATAAAATTATTTAAAAACACGTCTTGTAGGAATTGAACCCACGACATTAGATTTTGGAAACCTACGTTCTACCAACTGAACTAAAGACGTTCTTCTCGGGATAACAGGATTTGAACCTGTGACTTTCTATTCCCAAAACAGAAGCGCTACCAGACTGCGCTATATCCCGATAATATTTTAATTATATATATATATATGTATACATAATAAATATACTATAATTTTAAGTAGATTTAGAATTATAAAAGGCGGGTGCAGGACTCGAACCTGCAACCTCAAGATTATGAGCCTTGCGAGCTACCATATTGCTCTACCCCGCAAAAATAATAATATAAAAATACAAATATAAAGTTTTATATTTGTATTTTTATGAATAATTACCAACTCGATTTTATTAATCCAGGTATTAAACATTCATGACCCATATATCTTAACATATTTCTTGATAATCCAAAATCACGGTAAAACCCCCGTGATTTACCTGTGATAAAACATCTATTACGTAATCTTATTTTCATACTATTACGTGGTAATAATTCTAAATCTCTATATAATTGTAATGTACTCGAAAACGAATTACTCATATTAATTTTTATTTTTAAAGATTTTCTAATAAAATTATATTTATTTACAAGATTTTGTCTTTTTCTCTCCCTTTCAATCATACCTTTTTTAGCCATTACATATTATCCTTCAATTTTTTTTTTATTAATTTTTATTAACTAGCTTATGTTATAACATAATAAAAAAGAAAATTAAATCAGAGAGATGGCTGAGTGGTCTAAAGCGACTGATTGCTAATCTGTTATATATTATTTCATATATATCGAGGGTTCGAATCCCTTTCTCTCTAAAATGTAGAAAAAAAAATTATTCACAATTAAATTATGAAATTTAATTGTGAATTCTTTACAAAACATAAGAAAATTTGTTATAACATAACAAGATCAATACTATTTATGTATTGATTTTATACTTTAACATTTTAAATAGGATTAAATTAATTATAAAGTTAGATAATTTTGAATTTTTATTAATATTAAAAACAAAAATCATAAGAATATAAAATAATGAAGGAATATTTATGATAAATATAATTGCACGTTTACCTGAAATTTATAATATATTTTACCCTTTAATAAATGTTTTACCAGCAATTCCTGTTCTTTTTTTTCTATTAGCATTTGTTTGGCAAGCTTCTGTCGGGTTTCGATAATAAAAATTTACTTCTTATAAAAAAATCGATTTTTATATAATCATATTAAATTAAAATTGTTTATATAAAAAAATAATGTTATTATATACAACAGTCTATAGTATTTATGTATAAATTAATAATTTTATCAGAGCAAAAAGCAGCAGTAAAATTTAATTATATATACAGATAATACTTTAGGCATATTATTTTCTACAATTAAAATTAGATGATACCCAGACTCGAACTGGGGAATAAAAGATTTGCAATCTTCTGCCTTACCAACTTGGCTATATCATCATTATAATTTAAAATTAATTTTATCATATTTAATTAAAAAAATTAAATTACAATATATATATAATATAAAAACTCTATAATTAAAATATGTACTTAACGCCACTTTTTTTTCCAAATTTAATTAAAATACAACGAGAAAGTTTTTTAAACTTCTTACAATATGGTATAAAAAAAGAAATTATAAAATTCAGTTCAATTATAAATGAAAAAAAGAATATTCATATTTTCTTTTATCCTAAATTATATCAATTAAATTTACCTAATAACAATTGTCAAGAATGTATATTTTACTCTAAAACATATAATTCTGAATTAATTATTCCTATAAAATTTTATAAATTGTATAAAGAAACTATAGTTTGGGTAAAAATAACTAATTTACCTGTATTAACTAATAAGTGTCATTTTATAACTAACGGTTGTCCCAGAGTAATTATGAATCAGATAACTCGTTCTCCTGGAGTTTATTATCATAAAGAAGAACATCAGACTTCCATTATACATAATAAAGAGATTAATACAATTTATTATGCAGATATTATTGCAGAACGTGGAAATTGGTTAAGATTTGAAATTGGAATTAATAATTTGATTTATATGAAAATAAAAAAAGCTCCAAAATTACTTGCTTTAACTTTCTTACAAGCAATAGGTATTAAACTTAAAACAATAATAAAGTTTTTTAAATTTCCAATTATACAAGAATTAAAAAATAATAGTTTTTTTAAATCTCAAAAACAAGCAATTTTAAAAATTAAATCTTTATCTCAATTGGAATCTATAAAAAGTAATAATAGAATATCAACAAATTGGATTGGAAATAAAATTACAATTTTTGATAAAATAATGAATAGTAAATATTATGAACTAGGAAAAATAGGAAGAATGCAAATCAATAAAAAATTTAATAATTTCAATTCTATAAATATTTTTATTTTAAGTTCAATGGATTTACTCTTAATTATAGATTTTTTATTAAAAGTTAAATATAAACTAGAAGATATTGATGATATTGATAATTTAAAAAATAAAAGAATAAAGATTTCAGGAGAGTTATTACAAATACAGTTTAATATTGGTATAATCCGGCTACAACGTTTTATTAAAGAAAAAATTTTTAGTAAAACTCAAATATGGAATATTAATACATTATTTTCAACAACACCTATAACAAACACAATAGCTGAATTTTTTGGAATAAATCCACTTTCTCAATTTATGGATGAAATTAATCCTTTAGCATCAATAACACATAAGAGAAGAGTAAGTTCATTAGGGTTAGGTGGAATAAATAGAGATACTGCAACTTTAACAGTAAGAAGTATTCATCCTACTTTATACGGAAGAATTTGTCCTATAGAAACACCCGAAGGTAAAAATGCTGGCTTAGTAAATTCATTTTCTTTATTAGCTGATATAAATGGACAATTTTTACTTACAACTCCAGTTTTTAAAATATATAATAGACAAATTTTGTATCAATTAGGGGTAAATTATATTTCGACAAATTATGAGGAAAATAATATTATTATTCCTTATGATATTAACAAGACAAGAATTGGGTTTTTACCGAAAAAAAAATTACCTTCACGCGTGAAAAAAGAACTAAAAGAAGTTGATTCTAATAAAATCAATTTTATTTCAATATCAAGGATCCAGATGTTGTCTATAGCAACATCATTGATTCCTTTTCTTGAACATAATGATGCTAATAGAGTATTGATGGGATCTAATATGCAACGACAAGCAGTTCCACTGATAAAGTCTGAATGTTGTTTAATTGGTACTGGATTAGAATCTAAAATTATATTTGATTTAGAAGAAGGAATAATATCATATACTGGTGGTCTTATAAATTCATTAAGCTGTAATAAAATTATAATTTATAATTTTATCAATCAATATAAAAAAAATACTAAAAACATTATTAATACGAATTTTATAAAATACGATTACATTGTTTCAAAAAATTTTCCATTATTAAAAATTTCTAATTTAATATTTACTAATTTTGTAAAAAATTTTAATTTATCATTTATAAAATATAGAAATAGCATAAAAATTCCTGAATATTCTTCGCTTTTAAAATTACAAATTTTAAATTATTCATATAAAAAATACAAAAATTCGAATCAAGGAACTTGTACAATAAATCGGTTAAGAATCAATGAAGGGCAATGGATCAAAAAAAAAGATTTTTTTTCTAATGGCTTTTCAACGTATAGAAATGAATTAGCATTAGGAAATAATTTATTTGTTGCATATATATCCTGGAAAGGTTATAATTTTGAGGATGCTGTTGTTATAAATAAAAATATAGTTTTTAACCATTTATATACATCAACACATTTAGAAAAATTTGATACTGAAATTACAAAGACTAAACATAATTATGAAATTATAACATGTGATATAAAAAGTCTAACAAATTATCAAAAAAAAAATCTTGATAAATTTGGTATTATAAAAACTGGTGCAAGAGTTTATAGTGGAGATATATTAGTTGGGAAAAAAGTAATAATTGAAAATTTTATATTATCACCTTATCGAAAATTACTTTATGATATTCTAAAAAAACAGAGCGACATTTATAAAGATACTTCATTAAGAGTACCTAAATATAAAAGAGGTAGAATAACTTTAGTTAGCTACTTACATGAAAATTTAAAATTTCCTATAAAACAAGTAAAAAACTTGATAGGAATTAAAATCCATCTTATGCAGAATAAACTTATTCAAATAGGAGATAAAATATCTGGACGTCATGGTAATAAAGGTATTATATCTAATATATTGATAAATACCCATATGCCTTATCTCATTGATGGAACATGTATTGACATTATATTAAATCCACTAGGTGTACCTTCTAGAATGAATATTGGGCAAGTACTTGAGTGTTTACTCGGTTTATCTAGTTTTTATTTGCGTAAAAGGTTTAAAATTATCCCATTTGATGAGGTTTTTGGTTTTGAGATATCAAGAAATTTAATTTATTCTAAACTTTATTGTGCAAGTTTGAAAACAGGAAATAATTGGCTTTTAAATGAGATTAATCCAGGAAAAAATAAAGTTATTGATAGTTATAGTGGTTTTTTCTTTGATCAACCAATAACAATTGGAAAAGCTTATATATTAAAATTAATTCATCTTGTTGAAGAAAAAATACATGCAAGATCAACTGCTACTTATTCTTTAGTAACTCAGCAACCATTAAAAGGTAAGTCAAAACGAGGAGGTCAAAGAGTTGGAGAAATGGAAGTATGGGCTTTAGAAGGATATGGGGCAGCATATACACTTCATGAAATTTTAACTGTTAAATCAGATGATATAAAAAGTCGTCAAAAAGTTTTGAGCTCAATTCTAAATGGTGATTCTATAAAATTTGGTTCAACTGAAACTTTTAAAGTTTTGATAAGAGAACTTCAATGTTTGTGTTTAAATTTAAAATTCTTTAGATAAAAATTTTTACTGAAGGTCAAAAATGAATTATTATTATAAACAAAATTTAAAATATTCAAAAATTAATTCTGTACAAATAAAAATTGCTTGCTATAAATCTATTAGAAAGTGGGGATCAAGAAAATTACCAAATGGTAATATTGTTGGAGAAATAAAAACTTCTCAAACTATGAATTACAAGACATTAAAGCCTGAACACAATGGGTTATTTTGTGAACGTATTTTTGGTCCAATTAATGATTTTGAATGTGCTTGCGGTAAACGATGTGAAAATGAATTTATTGGGTTTTGTGCACAATGTGGTATTGAGTTCATTTCCTCGCAGGTTAGAAGAAGTCGATTAGGATATATAAAACTTATATCACCTGTTATTCATATTTGGTATATTAAATATATAGCTTTGTTATTAGATATTCCAATTAAATCAATAGATTCTATGGTTTATTGTACAGATGAAGTAGTCTTTAGAAATAAGTTCAAAAGTAGAATTTCTTCTTTACAAAGAAATATAATTTTATCTACTAATAGTTTAAAAAATGATTCAAAATTATTTAAATTAACATATTCTCTTTACGTTCAAAAAAGTATATTATCTTATTTAAAAAGTATAAAGAAAGCGATTTTTATAATTAAATTAACTAATAATGAAAAAAAAAAATTTAACTTTAATCATTTATATTATGCTTTAAATAGTTTTTATTCTTTATCTTATTCATGTCAATGGGAAATAAAAAAACAATGGAGTACTATTATTTGGTATTTGAAATATAAACGAAAGTTTACAGAAAAATTCATTTATAATGATGAAAATCAAAAAAAATTTTCTACAAATATTTTTTCTAAATATGAAAATAAATTTTTTTTTGGAACTAAAATAATTTATAGTTGGTTAAAATATTTCGATTATAATTTTCAATTATCAAATTTAGAAAGACAAATAAAATTTCATATTTTTGAAATTAAAGAGGAAATAAAAGAATTATCAGGTCTTACTCTTATGTGTTTTTATAAATCATCCAAATTTTTTAATCTTCAAAAAAAAATTAAAAAATTACAATGGCAAAAAGATAAAATTTTCCGTAGATTAAAACTAATTGTTTATTTTCGTCAAGCTAAAATACAACCTAAGTGGATGATTTTATCTATTTTACCAGTATTACCCCCAGACTTGCGGCCAATTGTAGAATTAGGTTCGAATAAAATTGCAGTTTCAGATTTAAATAAATCCTATCAAACAATTATTTTAAGAAATTTAAGATTAAAAAAATTTCATAATAATACTTCTTTTAACAGCTTTACAGAAGAAGTACGATATACTAAAAGATTATTACAGGAAGCAGTTGATGAATTAATACAACAAGATAAATCGAAAAAAAGTGAAAATAAAAAATCATTGTCTGATATACTTAAAGGTAAAAAAGGTAGGTTTAGACAAAATTTGTTAGGAAAGCGGGTTGATTATTCAGGAAGATCTGTTATAATTGTCGATCCTGAATTAAAACTTCATGAGTGTGGTGTTCCTTTAAAAATGATTATTGAATTATTTCACCCTTTTATTATTAAACATTTAATATCATTTAATATTGTTAAAACTATTCCAGGTGCAAAACAATTTATTCGAACAAATAGTAGTTATTTTTTAAATGTTTTAACTCTTATTTTAAGGAATTATTTAGTTCTTTTAAATAGGGCACCCACTTTGCATAAATTGGGTATTCAAGCTTTTCAACCAAAACTTATTAAAGGTAAAGCGATAAGATTACATCCTTTAGTTTGTCCTGCATTTAATGCAGACTTTGATGGAGATCAAATGGGAATACATATACCTTTATCTTTTGAATCTCGTTCTGAAGCTTGGAAATTATTATGGTCAAGAAATAATTTAGTATTTTCTAATATGGGGACTCCTGTTTTAACTCCTGGACAAGATGTTGTATTAGGTTGCTATTATTTAACTTCAAAAATTACATCCTTTTTTTCTAATTATTCATTATTGTTAGAAAAGAAAAAAAATAAAAAATTATTATATTTCCAAAGTGTTTATGATGTTATTAAAGCTTACGATCAAAATAAAATTGGTATTCATACAGAAATTTGGATAAAATGGAAGAAAAAAATTTTCCCTAATTATGAATCCATTTATCCAAATGAGCTTCAAATCTATGAAAATAAATCTTTTTCATATAACTATTCAGATTTAGAATTATTTTATAATTCATATGGATATCAAATTAATCAATTTATAAAAACGACAGTCGGTCGGATTATTTTTAACAGTTTTATAAAAATATTATAATTTTAAATTTTATTTCAATTTTAAAATCGACATTAAACCTATGAATACTATTTTATTCAATTATTTGTTTAATAAAAATAAATTGAAAACTTTATTGATGTGGTGTATGATCAATGGCGGACAATATGAAATGATTCGTTTAGCAGAAAATTTAAAATATTTAGGGTTTAAATATGCAACAGAAGCTGGTATATCTTTAGGTATAGATGATTTAAAAACTATATCAAAAAAGGGTGAATTAATTAAAAATAATCAAAATTATATTAATACTATTAATATGAATTTTAATTTAGGAAAAATTAATGAAATAGAAAAGTCAAATAATCTTATTCAGAATTGGCAAAAAGTAAGCGAAATTATAAAACAAGATATTAGTAATCAATTTAATAAGATTAATAAATTAAATCCAATTTATATGATGGCATTTTCTGGTGCTAGAGGTAATATTTCCCAAGTACGACAACTAATTGGTATGAGAGGATTAATGGCTGATCCAAATGGACAAATTATTCATCTACCTATAAAAAGTAATTTTAGAGAAGGTCTTACCATTACAGAATATATAATATCTTGTTATGGGGCGAGAAAAGGGGTAGTAGATACAGCTCTACGTACAGCAACTGCAGGATATTTAACCCGAAGACTTGTTGATACTGTTCAGCATGTAGTGATATCTGAATTAGATTGTAAAACAACAAGTGGAATTTTTCTATCAAATTTATACAATGGTAATATTATTCTTTTAAATCTCAAACAACAGCTTATCGGTAGACTTTTAGGAAAAAATGTTTTTAAAAATAATGGAAAAATTTTGTTTTATAGAAATCGTCAATTAGATGAGAAAATATCAAATTTATTAGGAAAAAAATATAAAAAAATATTTGTACGATCTTCTCTCAATTGTCAAGCATCAAATTTAACAGTATGTCAATTATGTTATGGATGGAATTTAGCACATTTAAAATTAGTAAGTTTAGGTGAAGTTATTGGAGTAATTGCTGCACAATCTATTGGAGAACCTGGAACTCAATTAACTATGCGGACTTTTCATACTGGAGGTGTTTTTTCTGGTGATGTAAAAAAACAAATGTATGCTCCTTTTAATGGAACTATCTTTTATTCTTCATATATAAAAGGAAGTACTATTACAATTTATAGAAAAAAATTAGCTTTCCTTGTTCAAAAAAAAGGATCAATTATTCTAAATCCTACAATAAAAAATAAAAAATACAATTTATCATTATTTGAATTTCACTTAAAATCAACTAAATTTATCTCAAAAATATTTGAAGCTTTACCATATACTATTTTATTTGTAAAAAATAATGAAGAAGTAAAAAAAAACCAATTAATTGCTCAAAAATCTAATTATATTTTAAAAGATCAACAAATTGAAATAAGATATACAGTTAATTCAAAAGTGGAAGGCGAAATTTTTTTTGAAAAATTTTCTTTGACTAATCAAAGAATTTGGATTTTATATGGGAAAATTTATAAACCATTACTTCCATTAAAATTTTTCCCAAAAGTTGGTGATATTATTTACAAAAAATTTCCTTTAGCACAAATAAAAATACTAAATACTTCAGCTTGTTTTTTACAAACTGTTTTATTAAAAAATAATATAATAACAAATAACAATGATTATAAACAAAATTATCAATTTTTAATATATACAGAATATCAAATATATTCTTTTAATTTAAAAGATATCAATATTATAGATAATTTTTGTTTTTTTAGTTTGCAACAAAATATATATATAGAAACAGAAAAAATTTTACGTATTAAATTCCAAAAAAAACTAAATTTACGAATTCGTATTCCATATTATAAAGTAGCAAAAAATTCAAATATTTTTCCATACTATATAAAGTTAGAATATAAACAAAAATTTTTAAAAGATTTAAAAAATAATAAAATAGTTTTATATAATGAAAAAATATTAGAAAATTTAAAATTTGATAAATTACAATGGATTATTCCAGAGCTGAATATAAGAAATAATAGTATAATAATTTATGAAAGTGTACTTTTATTGAATAAAAAAAATACTATTAAAAATAATCTTTTAGTAATCAAAGAACAAAATAAAAATGAAAATATTATTTCAAATTTAAATAAAAAATTGTTTCTAGTTTTTTATAAACAAAACAATTTTCTAAAAGAAAAAATTTTCTTCGCTAAAAAATTTTTATTTAATATTTTCATCAATACATCAGATTTTAAAAAATTCTCAAAATATTTGAATTTTACAAAATATTATAGTATTAATTTTAATTTTATAAATAGAAAAATATGTTTGCATCCTATAACTTTTTTAAGATATCAATTTAATACTTATGGATTAAATTTTATTAATTCAAATCAAAATAAAATAAAAATCTCTACCCCTAATCTCATAGAAATTAATATTCACTCGAATCTATTATATTTTTCTTTAAATAAAACAAAACTATTAAATAAAAATGGTACAAGTAATATTTTTTGCACTTCTTCTATTTTCTCCATTTTATTAAATAATTTATCACTATATAGATTTACTAAAAATTTTAACAAATTATTAAATTTTGCTAAAAATAAACTTATTTATTCATCAAAAATTGATAACAAAAATTTTTATATTTTTTCTAAATTATTATTAAATTTTTTTACTATTATAAAATTTTTAGGAAATATTTTTTATTCGCAAATTTTTTACAAAAAAAATTTAATTAGTAAATATTTATTAAATTTTTCTCATCATATATTATTAATAGATAAGTCAAAAACTATTTTAATTAGTAGTAAGAAAACTTATCTTACAAATGAAACGTTAAATAATTTCATTTTTTTAGAAGACCATACTATAAAAAATTTTATAAACCATTTTATTTCATTAATTAAAAATATTGCAAAATATTCTATTAAAAATAAAATTCTTATTGATAAAATATTCCCTACATTTTATATAAAAAATTTTATGGTACAATCAAATGAAATAAAACCAAATGTTTATTGGACATATTATTACTTGTTAACATTTAAAATAATAAATGGATGGGTTAATATAAAAAATTATTCAACAAGTTCTTTTAAATTTCACTATAAAGATAATCAAATGTTATTTATCAATACTGTTAATTATTTTGAGCCTACTAATTTTCCAAAATTTTTAAAAGAATTTTGTTCTTGTAAAGATAAATTAATATTTTGGAAAAATTTAAATATTAATTTTGTAAAAAAATATTTCTTTTTAAATTTAACGTTTACAAAATATGCTTGCTATAACTATATAGTATGTAAATCAAGAAAATTAACTAAAATGTTTGATATTTTCAAAACTAATTCTAATTTTTTTATTACAAATTTTTTGATACAAATTGGATTTGATCTATTTAACAAAAAAACTTATATAAATTTACTTAATAATATTTTTATAAAAGTAGATGTTTTTTCATATTGCTTTCTAAAATTGATTAATGAATCTAAATTTATTTACAATATAGATTATAGAAAAAGGTTTATTAACCAAAATAAAAGTATTTCAAAAGTTTTATTATTTGAAAGATTTCAAGAATTATTAATAAATAACAATTATTATTCTCTTAGCAGTAATTTATTATCTTTTAAATCTTCATTTTTTAATAAAAAATATTTAACAAAAATTAATTTTTCTAATTTATACAAACATATTAACTTATGTTTTCATATATCATTTCCTTTATTAAAAGCAACAATTTTAATAAAAAATAATAATTTTTTCCAATGTATTATAAAAAATTATTTTTCATGCTCAAAACCTATGAAAATTATTAATAGAGTTAGTATAAAAAATATTAGTAATATAAAAATTGAGAAACAAAACTACACAGAACAATTAAAATTAATTAATTCTAATTTAAATTTGTCAAATATAACTCTTTATTATAATTGTTCATTAATCCAACAAATTTTAAAAAAAATAATTGATAAAAATAATAAACGACATTTTATTAACAACAAATTAATATTTTCATCAAATCATTTAAATTGGTTACCTCGATTATCATCTATTCTTAAAATTTCTTTTTTTAGTCCATATGAAGGAGAAATTATAACAAATAAATTATTATTATATTCGAATGATAATATTTTATATAATCAACTTATGATTCTTACATCAGATGAACAGCATAATTTTTCTATAATTTATAATTATAAACAAAAATATTTATTAAAAGTAGAAAAAGGTAAATATTTTATTAACAAACCCAAATTATATAATATATTATTTAATGTAGGAAGTTTGGTTGAATTAAATTCAATAATATCTCCAGGTAAAAATTTATTGATTTCTGGAAAATTATTAAGCATTACTGATTCAAATATTATTTTAAGAAAAGGAAAACCTCTTTTATCTCCATTATATGGGATTTTTTATATATGGGATAATGATTTTATTAAATTGGATTCATCAATAATGACTTTATTATTTAATAAATTGAAAACTGGTGATATTGTACAAGGGATACCAAAAATTGAGCATTTTTTTGAAGCAAGAAAAAATATAATTGGAATTAACAATAAAATACAAAATGATCTTTCAATGAAATTAAATATTTTATTTCTGGAATTTAAGTGTAGATTAACTTTAAACCGTGCATTAAAACGAAGTATAGCAAAACTTCAAAAAATTATTATTGACGGAATTTGTCGAGTATATTGCTCTCAAGGAATAATTATATCTAGGAAGCATTTTGAGATAATTATTAGACAAATGACTTGTAAGGTAAAAATTATTGAAGGAGGTGAAACTGGATTATTAGAAGGAGAATTTATAAATTTTGATAAAATAGAGAATATTAATCATAATATTCATTATAAAAGAACAATATATGAGCCGTTAATATTAGGTATTACAAAAACTTCATTAAAAACAGAAAGTTTTATATCATCTGCAAGTTTCCAAGAAACTGCAAAAGTGTTAACCCAAGCAGCATTAGAAAGAAAAATTGATTTTCTTAATGGACTAAAAGAAAATGTAATAATAGGACGATTAGTTATTGCCGGAACAGGATTAATAACAAATATATTAATGAGTTTTTAGAAGCATATTTAAAAATTTCTTGATGTTTGGGATACCTGGGATTTGAACCCAGAACTAATCGGTTAAAAGCCGAGTACTCTACCATTGAGTTAGTATCCCAATGAAACGAGAAAAGTATCAAAA